ATATTATAGAGTATATAACTTCTATCATAGGGATCGATTTCTAGTCGCATAGCTTCATAATAATTCTGTAAAGCTTCCGCATAATTTCCTTCGGATTGAGCAGACATCCGTTACGGTCGTTATTCGATTCAAAGAATCTCCGTTCCAGAACCGTACGTGAGGTTTTCATCTCATACGGCTCCTCCCTTATGTGCATAATAAGCCTAATACATAGAATCAAAAAGGAGTGAAATATTCTCATTATGAACTGAGCGGGGCTAGTGTTTTTACAAGAAATCTCTAGCCAACCTTCCTGCAAAAGATCGTTTCTTAACATCCAAGATGTTAGTACTAGATAAAAATATAAAAATGTTACGTTAACTCCAACAATTTCTTTGTCCTCAACATCCCTTAATTTCTAGGAATTAGTCACTTCAACAGTCTTCGATGGTTATATGGGTATCCAAAGCACGAATGAGATGGATATTTGTTGTCCCAACCATTCTTCTTAGTCCCGATCCCAATAAGGAAAAGGGGAAATTTAGAGCAAAGTTTTCGTGTTGTTGATTCCTAAGCGTAGTGCTTCTTCCTCTATGCCGCCTAGTGGTACTAGTGGAGCAGTATTAACCTGCAATACATAACCCATAGCCATAGGTGTAACCTTTTCGCTCAATGCTAGAATCGACAATTGAAACATCTGAGGCTGCATTAATCGGGGATACACGACAGAAGGAATGTTTTTTTAGAAACTTCACCTTCAATAAACGTAGAGTTTTTTTCAAATCTTTCTATCCCGGCTAATGTGTCTTTCTCCTAAAACTCGACGCGGTAAATAAAAGAAATCAAATCACACCATCTCTGTAATAAGTAAATGCCTCTTTTTCTCCTGAAGTTGTCGGAATTATTCGTAATAAGATATTGGCTACAATTGTAAAGGTCTTATCAATCAAATTTCCAGTTATCCGGGATCTAGGCATAGGTAGCAATCCATTTTTAAATTTCTTTTAATTACCTCTCGTTAGAAAACGATCCTACAAAAAAAGTAATTATACAGTACGAAATAACATAAAAACAGACTTAACTCATAAAAAAAGATAGACCGCGTGTTCGAGTCGTTCCAATCCCGTTATTTTAGCCGGTATAGATATCAGAAAAAGACGGGAACGTCATCTTCGCAAACAGCAAACATAAATAGATATATATATCTTTATTGTTTATTGTTTTTAAGAAAAAGTTTTTCACAAAAAAAAAAATTTCTTTATCCCCCTAGCCCCGAAGGAAAAGTCTTTCTTTGATTAAATGATTAAAAGTTTTCTATTTTTTATAGTTTATAGTTAGAATTAATTGTACGTACCGTACCTATCCAACATCTAATCTAATATATATGATACTAAATTCTATATGATAATAAATACAGTTGGAATAATTACATCAATAGTTGCAGTGACAGTTATCTTCATTCTCAAATCGGGATTGACTCGCGATTCACTCGCTTTCGGGGCCATAATCATTATCCTAATCATTATGTAGGAGAGATGGCCGAGTGGTTGAAGGCGTAGCATTGGAACTGCTATGTAGGCTTTTGTTTACCGAGGGTTCGAATCCCTCTCTTTCCGCACCTTCACCTAATTTATCAATGTTACTGAAATGCTATTGACCGCAATATATCAAATCACCTAACAATGGATACCCTTATTCCAAGAGTTGTATCTTTCTTTGATATGGATTCTCTATTCCTAATTTCTGTGGAACAGAAAATACGAGTGGACAAGGAATGAAAATGCCCCTATCATTCTAGGATATATCAATGGGATAAAAATCCCCCAAGAAAACCCATACCTTTTGTCTCTTTACTTAGGTGACAGGGGACAAAATTGTTCGAACCCTTGTTATTTTAGTTAGGTTTAAGTCTGACGAGAATAATATTCTACAACTAACAATTCATTTATTTTCAAGCCAATCCATTTACTATCTATTATGTGATTGACCAATCCTTTATATTGGAATGGGTGAAGAGTCAAATGTTTTGGCAATTCCTCCTGGGGGAATGAATCAAGAGAATTTTGAATCATAACTCTAGATTTTTGTTCATCCTTCGCTGTAATAATATCGCGGGGTTTGCAGCGATAACTTGGTATATCTACTATACGATCATTAACTAAAATATGTCTATGGTTAACTAATTGGCGGGCTCGAGGAATAGTTGACGCCATACCTAATCGAAAAAGGATGTTATCCAAACGCATTTCAAGTAATTGTAGTAAAACCTGACCTGTTGACCCTTTGGCTTTTGCGGCGATACGAACGTATTTAAGCAATTGTCGTTCTGTAAGACCATAATGAAAACGCAATTTTTGTTTTTCTTCTAAACGAATACGATATTGAGATTTTTTACCGGCGCGCGATTGATTTCTAAGATCGCTCCCGGCTCTAGGCCTTTTACTAGTTAGTCCCGGTAAAGCCCCCAGACGGCGTATTTTTTTGAAACGAGGCCCTCGGTAACGTGACATAAAGACTCCTTATTTTCTTTATTTTATTGAAATTTCATAAACCTAAATTAAAACTGAACTAAAGGATAAATATGATAAATGAGGCAAAATCTACTGAAGTATTATACTACAAAAAATACTGATATACTACAAATGAGATGGATTCTATCAATATCCGGACCTTATTGTATATATACAAAGTATACACAAAGAATGTATATAGAATAAAAAAAAAAATAGAAAAAAAAAAAGCCAGCTATCGGAATCGAACCGATGACCATCGCATTACAAATGCGATGCTCTAACCTCTGAGCTAAGCGGGCTCACATAACAGAAATTGTACATGCACAGGAATTTAGTAAACTACTGGAACCTTAGCTATTCACTTTTCATTCGTAGTAATTAATAATTAAATTAAATGAATATAGAAAAATGAACTGAATATATAAAAAAAAAAGAAAAGAATTGACCGTTCGAGTATTCAAAATTGCACAATAAAAATGATTCGAAGAAAAACATATAGAATAAATGTGGTATATATGCATCTATATTGAATTATTGAATTGCGGATACAGAAATGATAGAATGATTTCTGATTAGACCAAATTAGGGGTCCAAAATAGATATGAAAGAGGCTAGACAAGAAATCAAATAAAATATTAAAATAAGAGGAAACACTATTCTAGGAATATAGGAATATAGGAATCGGTATCTAATGACTTTAACAGTTCCAGTAGAATAGAATAGAAATGAAAGAAAAAAGGGAATGACATAATAACATAATAATAAGATCTGAATCTCAAAACACAAAACAAAGAGGGGATATGGCGAAATTGGTAGACGCTACGGACTTAATTGAATTGAGCCTTAGTATGGAAACTTACTAAGTGATAACTTTCAAATTCAGAGAAACCCCGGAAAAAAAAGGGGCAATCCTGAGCCAAATCCTATTTTTCGAAAACAAACAAAGGTTCATAAAGACAGAATAAGAATACAAAAGGATAGGTGCAGAGACTCAATGGAAGTTGTTCTAACAAATAGAGTTGACTGCGTTGCATTAGTCAAGTACAAGTAAGGGAATCCTTCTGCTAAAGTTAAAATTCCAGAAAAAAAGAAAGGTAAAGTAAAGTATAACCCTATATACATAATACATAGGCATACGTACTGAAATACTATCTCAAATGATTAATGACAACCGACCCAAATCTGTATTTTTTTCTATGTTATATGAAAAATGAAATAATTAATAATTCAAATATCAAATAATAATAAAAAAAAAAAAAACATTGCTTTGATTTGAATCGATTCCAAGTTGACGAAAGGATCGAATATTCATTGATCAGATCATTCACCCCAGAATCTGCTGATTAATTGGACGAGAGTAAAGATAGAGTCCCATTCTACATGTCAATATCGACAACAAAGAAATTTATAGTAAAAGGAAAATCCGTCGACTTTAGAAATCGTGAGGGTTCAAGTCCCTCTATCCCCAAAAAGGGGCCCACCCGACTCCCTAATTGTTTATCTTATTCTCTCTTTTCGTTAACGATTCAAAATTCGTTATCTTTCTCATTTATTTTTCTCATTTATTCGAGTTTTTCACAAATGTATCCGGGCTGCATTTTTTCTTTTCATTTCTTTTCACAAGTTTTGTGATAGATAGGATAGACATCCAAACGAACTTCTTTGAGTAAAACAAGGAATCCCTTTTAAAATAAAATTGGAATGATTAACAATGATAAGACTTTAGAATAGCTTTAGAATATCTTTTTGTCTTTTTTTTTTTTATTGACTTTTATTGACATAGACTCAAGTCATTTACTAAAATTAGAAAGAAGGCGCGTCGGAAATGGTCGGGATAGCTCAGCAGGTAGAGCAGAGGACTGAAAATCCTCGTGTCACCAGTTCAAATCTGGTTCCTGACACATGATAAATTTGTTTAGAAGTATCTATTCTACAACTTAATTAAATTAATTGATATAGATGGTATAGATCGACATACAGATTAATAATATAGTTAATAATATAGACCATGATACATACTTATCTAGGTGTCTGGAGATATAGCCTTTTTCGATTTTTAGATGAGTAAAAGGTATAAAAAAAAAGTATATTAGTATAAATATAAAGTATTAAGGGTATGTAAAAAAAAAAAAAAGAATTCGACTATACTTTTATCTTTCCTCTTTTTTTTATTTGTCCAGAATGCGTGTCCTCTCGGTCAAAAAATGAATACTTGATATAAATTTAAAAGGGTAAATTAATTGCGTACAAGACTTCTAAAGAAAAGTCTAGTCTAGAGTCTAGAGAAGGGTGGGAATATACAAGATTCATCTCGGATACAGTACAAATAGAATCGGATCTCCTTTTATTTCTTATTTCTTTGTTTTTTCTTTCATATTCTATTTCTTTATTGACTTTATATAGCTCATCTAAGGGATGTGCGCAGTACAAAGTTCATGATGCAGAATTCGCTTAGTTCGCCCTATTAGCTCGGCTCGCCCGAAATAAATATCTTCAAAATTGGAGAAT